CTATGATTCTTTCCAGTACAGAGATATTAATATAGAGAATACATAAGCTTGAATAAAGGCTACTCCGATTTCAAAGGAAATAAAACCAGAAATAATGACTATAAACACAATTTTGGATGTTCAGAAGCAATAAAAAGCTGATTTTCTAATTAGTCCAATAATTATGTGTCCAGCTATCATGTTAGCCATGAGACGTAGTCTTAAAGTTAGAGGTCGAATAATATTACCAATGGTTTCTACAAAAACTATGAAAGGTACGAGAATCAAAGGACATCCTAAAGGTGTAAGATGGGCGATATTTGTTTTAGTATTAAATTTTATTCCCCAAGCCATAGTAGCCATTCAAAGGGATAGTCCAATAGAAATATTGAAGGAAAAGTGTCTAGAAATAGAAAATCCGTATGGAAATAGTCCAAAGATATTGATAATCAGAAGAGTTATAAACAAGGAAACAAATATTAAGTCTGTTTTGTTTTTTTCTCTAAATAATACAGAAATGTAATTGTAAAAAACATTTCACAATTCTTGAATAATCGATGGTCCTTTCCATAAGTTTCTGTATAAAGGAAAAATAAAAATAAAAAAAATTATTACTCAGTTTGGTAGTAAAGAAAAAGAAGAAGGGTCAAAAACAGACAGGAGTCTAGCTATCATTTTAGTTGAATTTTACTTTTTGTTAAATTTGAGGTTTTATTAAAGTTTAATTTTTTTCTTTTATGAAATCAATAATTTATGCAAAGTAGAAAAATAAAAATTGAAAAAAAAAAAGTATATAAAAATAGGTGAAGAGTTGGGTATATTTGCGGCAAAAAAATAAATTATATTATTTTTTGAAAGAAAGTAAAGGTTACTTATCGGGAGATTATGAATCTACTGGCTTTAAATTAGCCTATCTTTCATTTAAGTCACGAAATAGATTATTTCGGCTAGCATCCTCGCGGTAATGGTTAATATAATATAGAAGTATTTGTTCCCTGAGAAGATAAAAGAATAATTTCTGTTATAGAATTTTAAGCATTGTGAAAATAATATTTTTAGGTATATGTACATAGGTATTAGGGATATAAATCTCAATATGAGTCTTTCCATAACCATATTGTTGAAAACCATGTTTTTCATAGTAAATAATTTTGGGTAGAATCCTAAAAATGGTGGAAACCCCATCACCCTCATTATAATATAACCATCAAGGATGTGAAACTTTTTTCTAATCAAGTCTTTAACCCTATTGCAAATTTTATAAGAAAATATTACACATGATATAATAAGTACTGTTCAGTATGCTATCAAAAAAAAGAAAGTCAAATTTTTTGATAGCACTACTACAATTATCAATCATCTGTAATAAGATACCCTGGAATAGGTTAGTATTATTCGAATAGATAAATTCTTTAAACCCTGAGTGGGTGATAAAAGGCCCCCCCAAGAAACTTTTATCACCCATAACTCAGGGTTTAAATATAGTATTACAGTTAAAGGTGGTATTTTGAGGATGGTTATAAAAATTGAGAATTTTTTCCATTTTATTATTTCTACAACGTGGATCATTCAAATGTGAAATGGAAAGACTCCTATTTTTAATATTATTCTTGTTGTTGCAAGAACAAAAAAATAAATATTTATAATATCTAAAGTACCTATTAAGAATATGCTTGATGAAGCACATTGTACAATAAAGTATATAAAACATTTTAATATCTTTTGCAGATCTTCTCCTTCTATTAATCATGGGATAGTAAAAAAATTTATTGATTCTAATCCTAGCCACATCGATCATAGAGAAAAAGATCTAGTAATGAGGAGGTTGCAGATCGTACATAATATTGTCACTTCCACGGGGAGCAAAGTCCGGGGTCTTTGGCTCAAGATATAAATGTTTATTGCATGTTGGGCTTTGAACTCAAAAGAAATAGTGGTCTATTATATCTTAATTTAATTAGAATCTAAATTCAGTTTTGTTGTTAACAGCAACATGCCTCTATTTGGCTTTAATTAATTTCGATAGCTTAAGTAAAGCATAGTTTTGAAGTGACTAGGATAATATTTATATTTCGAAATGTAGTTAACAGGTGGGGAGTTGCCCATTTTTGAATTCTAAATTCAATGCACTAGTTTGCTAACCTGTTATTTATGATAACTATTGATTTGTTTTTTAGAGTTATAATATTTTCTGGTTTTTTATTTTCTTTATCAAAAAATCTTGTAGAAATAATGGTTTGTTTAATTTTGTTTTGCTTATCAGGAGCTTGGGTGTCATATATAATAATTTCGTATCCTATTGGTGTAATATTTATGGTATTGGTTATTGTTACTGGATTATTTTTGGTATTTTCTTTTATTGTTAGATTAAGTCCACAATATCCAGTTTTTTCTTCGGTCAATCAGTCTTTTTGTTTGTTTTTTTGATTTTTTTCATTAATTTACTTTTCTTGAAATTGAGTTCCTGTGAATTCAAATTTGGTTTTTAATAACTCTTTGAAGGATTTAATAATTGTTGATTCTCAATCTAGAGTTTTGTTAATTATTTTATTACTTTATATTGTAGTTTCTTACGTTCGATTTACTTACAGGAAAGGTGGGGGTTTGCGAAAAATGTACTAATAATGGAAATTTTAATTTTGCTTTTATTGATGAGACAAGAAATTTTGTTAGTTGTTTTTGTTATACTTTCTGTAGCTTTTTTTTCGCTTATAGAACGAAAAATCTTAGGATATATTCACTTTCGTAAAGGTCCTAATAAGGTACAAATAAGGGGTATCTTACAGCCTTTTGCTGATGCAGTTAAGCTTATAACTAAGGATGATTCACCAGTGATATGAAGAAACAGTTTTTTTTTTTATTTATCGCCTATTATCATGATTTTTAATTCTATTATAATATGAATTATTTTTCCTTTTAGAGTTAGAGGTTTAAGAAATAATTATTCGTTTATTCTTTTGCTAATTTTATTAAGAATTATAATTTATGGCCTAATTTTGTCTGGATGATCTTCTAATTCTTGTTATGCTATGTTAGGTTCGGTGCGTTCTATTAGTCAATCTATTTCTTATGAAGTTGTTCTAAGATTTGTTTTTTTGAGTATTATTACTTTAACTTTCAAGTTATCATTAAGAAGATTATACTTATGGAAATTAATGAAAGTTGTAATTTTATGCCCTTTTTTATTTCTTATTGGCTTGATTTCCATAATTGCTGAACTTAATCGAACTCCTTTTGATTTAGCTGAAGGAGAAAGGGAATTAGTTTCTGGCTATTCTGTAGAATATGGCGGCTTTTCTTATATAATTATTTTTTTAAGAGAAAACATGTCTATTATGTTTACAAGTTTTATTATTTCTTTTTGTTTTTTTACTCAATTGAATGGTTTTTTAGATTTTATGATTTTTAGATTTTTGAGATTTATGATTTGTTTAATCCGGGGTATTTTTCCTCGTATGCGTTATGATAAATTAATAATTTTTTGTTGGATAGTTCTTTTACCATTGATTTTAATATTATTTACTGTTTTTTTTCTTGTAAGAGGATTTTAAAGGTCTAGGTTAATAAACCACTAACTTGTAAAATTTTTTGACCTTATTATTCAAACCTAAGAAGGAATTTCACTTAGAAAGAGTGAGGTTTTTATTAAACTACTTGAAAAATAATTTAAATTAATATATAGATTACTATTAGTAGGGTAATTATTGACAAAAAGTATTCTCGGTAATTAGATAAAAATTTTTTTGTTTTGAAATTTTCTCTCACCCAAAGGGTGTTATTTCTTAAAACTTTAATTGACTTTCCTATTAAACCTAGTAAATCTATGTTTCAAACTAACTTTTGGAAAAACTTAAGTGATTTATTGACGATAATTTTTATCACAATATATGTATATATTATAGACTTTTCGTAATTATGATTTTTTTTTAACCTAGGTCTTATTCAAAACAAAATTACTACTAATATTAATAACAAGGATAATAAAATTTTTGGACAATTAAATGATGGATCAAATGATCTAAATGTTCACAAAATTGTTCTTCCTATTGAACATGAACAAATTAGAAGAATAATTATAGATTTTTGCATTCCTAAAGATTTGTCTCTTATGTAAGAAGTTCTTTTTATACTTTTGGTGATGAATCAACAAAATCGGAAAGTATAAATTACTGTAAGTGCAAAAGATGTGATTAGTAAAATTATTACCGTGATTGAGTAATTATTTGCTATAATAGAATCAATTACTAGATCTTTTGAATAAAATCCAGATAAAAAGGGAAATCCTGATAATGAAAATATAGATACTACTATTATTTTAATTATCATGGGTGAACAAGAATAGTTATTAGTTAATATTCGAATATCTTGTCATCCTGAAGATGAATGAATAATGTATCCTGCACACATAAATATTAAGGCCTTGAAATATGCATGCATAATTAAGTGAAGGAATCCTTGATCGAATAAATTTAGGGAGAGAGTAAATACAATAAAACCTAGCTGGCTTAGAGTTGAATAAGCAATAATTTTTTTAAAATCATTTTCTAATGTACCAGCAATTCTAGCCATAAATAAAGTTGATAAAGAAACAATTATTAATACGTTTTTGATTAAGGTTTTTTCTATTCATAATTCGTGATATAAAAAGAGGATAAAAATTCCTGCCGTAACCAGAGTAGAAGAGTGAACTAAGGATGATACTGGAGTTGGTGCTTCCATAGCTTTGGTTAATCATGATCTGAAAGGGAATTGGGCTCTTTTGGTGATGGATAATAATATTAATAATATGAGAACAATGATGTTTATGTTAGATGAACTTATTTTTGTTTGTAAAATAAATATTGAAGAGTATTGGCATATTATTAATACAATAAAGATGAGGAAAAAACAATCTCCTAATCGATTAATTACGAAAGTGTGTATTCTTGCTTTAAGGGAAGAATCAGATGGATAATATATAATGAGAAGTATAGAAGTTACTCCTAACCCATCTCACCCAATGAGGGTGGTAAATAAGTTTCCTCTAGAAATTAAAATAATTATAGAAATTGCAAAAAGTAAAAGGTTAATTAAAAATCGTTTTACATGTTTTTCTTCTTTCATATAATGAAGAGAGTAATGGAAAACTCTGGAAAAAATCATTAATACTGTAAAAATAAATAAAAGGTTATAGTATGAAAGATTTAAACTGATGGAAATGGAATAGTCAGAAATTTTTACAACTCTTAAATTTAAGCAACTTTTAAAGTTTATTAATCACAAATATAGAATAAAAGTAATTGATGATCTCAAGTAAAATAACCATATTCATGTATTATAAGTTTTATTTATCATTAAGGATTAAAAAATTTAATTTCTAGCAGCAAACTAGATGTTATGTTTTAACTAAATCCCCTCACTGATTCACGAAGAGTAATCATACTATCTTCACTCTATCACAGTGACCCTTTTGTCAGGCACTTCGCTTAACATCAACTTAGTTTAAACAGAGTTCTTCTAGTGTTCTTCAGTTGATGATGAAAGAAATATTTAAATTACCTTGCCCTACTTCTATTACTTATATATGAAATTATGGTTCCCTTCTTGGTTTGTATCTTTGAATCCAGATTTTAAGAGGAATTTTTCTTTCTATACATTATAAATCTTCTATAATTAATTCTTTTGAAAGGGTCTTTCACATTAACTTAGATGTTAATTGAGGATGACTTTTACGTTATGTTCATGCTAATGGGGCTACTTTTTTTTTTATTTTTATTTACGCTCATATTGCTCGAGGTTTGTATTACATGTCTTTTAATTTGTTTAAGGTTTGAATTGTAGGTATTTTAATTTACCTTGTGTTTATAGGTGTAGCTTTTTTAGGTTATGTGTTACCTTGAGGTCAAATATCCTACTGAGGTGCTACAGTAATTACGAACTTAATTTCAGCTTTACCTTGATTGGGAAGTGCGATTGTAGAATGATTGTGAGGTGGATTCTCGGTTAGAGAACCTACTCTTATGCGGTTTTTTTCCGTTCATTTTGTTCTTCCATTTTTAGGTTTAGCTATGGTTATAATTCATCTTGTTTTTCTTCATGAGACTGGAAGAAATAACCCTATAGGTGGGGGAATAAACATTGATAAGGTTTCATTCCATCCTTATTTTACTATTAAGGATATTTTGGGATTCGTTGTTGCATTTATATTTTTTATTGTTGTTTGTTTAAAATCACCTTCCATATTTATAGACCCTGATAATTTTATTGAAGCTAATCCATTGTCAACCCCTGTTCACATTCAGCCTGAATGATACTTTCTTTTTGCTTATGCTATTTTACGATCTGTGCCTAGAAAGTTAGGAGGTGTAGTTGCTATATTAATAAGAATTCTAATTTTGGTTTTTTTATCTGCAGTAAAAAGTAGAAAGAGGGTTAAGATTAATAAATTTTATGAAATTTTTTGTATTAATCAATATATAATTTTTATTGTACTAACATGGATTGGATCTCTACCAGTGGAAGATCCTTATTTATTAATGGGTCAATTTTTTGCTTTTTTTTATTTTGTTAATTTATTTTTTATGATTATTGTTTAAGAATTATTACTCGGAGGTATATTTAAAACCATAGTTTGATTTAAAAGATCAATGCTTTAGTCAGCCATCCGAATATTATTTAGTTTCATATTTTTTAAAAAATAGTAGTTTATTAAAAACAGCAGATTGTGGATCTGCAGAAGTCATTCCTATTTTAAGGTTTAATACGGATTAACTTTATTATGGTAAATAATGGGTATGAATTGTTATTATTTTTTTTTTTTTTGATAATTTTTTTGATTTTTTGTAGAGAAAGGATAATATCAATTTTAATAACTATTGAAATATTAATAATAATTCTGTTTTTTTTGATAATCATTTTTCATGAAAAATGATTTTCTCACACAGTACTTATTGTTTATTTAACTTTTTTGGTTTGTGAAAGCACTTTAGGTTTAGGATCTTATATTAAAATTACTCGATATTCTGGAAATGATTCCTTTATTTCGAGTGTTTCAACTAAAATATTTCGATAATTTTGTTTTGTGCTTTTTTGACCCCTTTATGTTTTTTGTGTGAACACATTCTTTCGGAATTATTAATAATTTTTTTTATTTTAAGTTTTCATAATATTTTTAATGGTTTGTGCACAGTAAAAGTTCTTGGTTTTTGGATAATTTCGGATAATTTTTCAATTCTTTTAATAATAACTACTTTGTGAATTTGTTCTCTTATGTTATTGACTATGTCTCGTTATCAAGGTTCGAAAAAAAAAAAAGGTGTATTATTAACAATTTTTTTGATAACTGTTTTATTTTCTATGTTTCACACTTCTTCTTTTATTATTTTCTTTTTTTTGTTTGAACTTTCTATAATTCCTACAATTCTTATAATTTTGTTCTTAGGATATCAACCTGAGCGTATTGAGGCTTCTTTGTATTTCTTTTTCTTCACTTCCATTCCTTCTGCGGGTTTAATTGTTTATTATTTGTTAAGCAATCAAAACATGGCTATTGTTTATAGGTCTTTCCATACAAATGAATTATTATATTTGATAATTTTTTCAGTTTTCCTAGTTAAGACACCTTTATATTTTGTTCACTTTTGGTTACCTAAGGCTCATGTGGAGGCTCCTGTAGCAGGAAGGATAATTCTTGCAGGAATTTTATTAAAAATAGGTGGTTATGGTATAATTCGTATGTTGAATCATTGTTATAGTATAAACATATCTATTTTTTTTATATCTGTTTCTTTATGAGGCATAATTCTTGCTTGTATTATGTGTTTTTTATCTTTTGATTTGAAGTTGATTGTAGCATATTCTTCTGTTAGTCATATAAATTTCTTTATTGCGAGACTAATGACGGCAAAAATATTTGTTGTATTTAGAGGTTTATTAATAATAATTTCTCATGCATTTACTTCTTCTGGCATGTTTTTTATGAGAGATTTACTGTACAAACGTTCTAATTCTCGTTCTCTTTTTATTAATAAATCTTTAATTTCAGTATCTCCTAGTTTTAGTTTTTGATGAATTGTATTTTGTATTTTAAATATGTCATTTCCAATGACTGCAGGAAACGTGAGAGAGATTTTTTTGAGATTAGTTATTTTAAAATCTTATTCTTTGATAGTACTTATTATAGTATTTTTTTACTTTTTCTTTTCTGCTTATTATTCGGTATATATTTATTATTCTATTAATCATGGTTTTTCTAAGCAGATAGTTGATTACAGTCCTCTCGATTTGAAAGAAATTTTTATTATTATTTGTCATGCCATTCCTTGTTTGTTAATATATTTTATATCTTTTGTTGTTATAACTTAATTCAGAAATTTTTTTCTTTAAATCCCAAATTTAATGTTTTTTCTATATAAACTAATTTCTGATAGGAAATATATTAAGGCCCAATTTCTAACTGGGTGAAGAGTTTTTATACTCATATTTCTAAGCGCTTATTTAGTACAATTAGTACTTCTAATTTCCACTTAGAGAGTCCCATTGCAGGAATAGTGAATGAAAGATTTAATATGGATTAAGAGTTCATTTAATGATTTTGCTTCTATGCAAGGAGAAATAGTAGAATTAGTTTACGATACTGCAATAGTAGTAGGTTTGTTTGTATTATCCATAATTAGTTATTGAGTTTGAGTTATTTTGGTTAATTTTATAACAGACAAAAGAATTGTTTCTTTTGAGATTTTTGAAATTGTATGAACGGTTTCTCCTCTTTCTACTCTTTTTCTTTTAGCGTTTCCTTCTTTGTGAGTTATGTACTCAGTTGAGCAAAAAATTTTTGATAAAGATATTGCTCTTACTGTTAAAGTTACTGCTTTACAATGGTATTGAGTTTATGAATATAGTGATTTAAATTTAGATAGAAAGTTTGAATCTTATATGAAAGAAAATGATGAAATTTCTAGAACTGATTTTCGTTTATTAGAAGTTACTTCGCGTTTAGTTATTCCTTATGATGTAGACATTCGAGTACTTATTACTTCCGAGGATGTAATTCATTCTTGGTCATTACCTAGTTTAGCGATCAAAATGGATGCTGTTCCTGGACGATTGAATCAATGTAGTCTTTCTAGTCAACAAATGGGACTTTTTTATGGTCAATGTTCAGAAATTTGTGGTGCTTTACATTCGTTTATACCTATTTGTGTTGAGATTACAACACCTGAATTTTTAAAATCTTATCTTATAAAAAAATAAGCCGATGATTTTTTTCTACTAATCATAAAGATATTGGTATACTTTATATAATTTTTGGTATATGGTCGGGAATTTTAGGTTTTAGTATGAGCTTGTTAATTCGAGCGGAATTAGGTTCTCCTGGTATGTTAATTATATTCTCTCCTATTTACAATACGGTTATTACGTCTCATGCTTTTTTAATAATTTTTTTCATAGTAATACCTATTTTAATTGGGGGGTTTGGTAATTGATTGTGTCCTATTATATTAGGGGCACCGGACATGTCTTTTCCTCGGATAAATAACATAAGATTTTGACTTTTACCGTTTTCTTTGTTTTTTTTAATTTGTAGAGGTTTAGTAGAGATGGGTGTAGGAACTGGTTGAACTTTGTACCCTCCTCTAAGAGGATATATAGGTCACTCATCATGTTGTGTAGATCTAGCTATTTTTTCTCTTCATTTAGCTGGTGCTAGATCTATTATAGGGGCCATTAATTTTATTACTACTATTTTAAATATAAATTTAATTAAATCTGATTTGATTTTATTAACTTTGTTCAATTGATCAGTTTTAGTTACAGCATTCCTTCTTCTAATTTCTTTACCAGTATTAGCTGGAGGAATTACAATATTATTAATAGATCGAAATTTTAATACTAGGTTTTTTGATCCTAGAGGTGGGGGTGATCCAATTCTTTATCAACATTTATTTTGATTTTTCGGACACCCAGAAGTATATATTCTAATTTTACCCGGTTTTGGTATTATTTCTCACGTTCTTGTTCAAGAAAGAGGGAAAAATGAAAGATTTGGTTTAGTAGGAATAATTTATGCTATGGTTTCGATTGGTATATTAGGTTTTATTGTATGGGCTCATCACATATTTACTGTGGGTATAGATGTTGATACTCGTGCTTATTTTACTTCAGCAACCATAATTATTGCTATTCCTACGGGAGTTAAGGTTTTTAGTTGGTTAGCTACAATCTATGGTAGAAAAATTAGTTTTAATTCTCCTACTCTTTGAGGTTTGGGGTTTGTATTCCTTTTTACTGTAGGGGGTCTTACTGGTATTGTTTTGTCTAATTCTTGTATTGACGTTCTTCTACACGATACGTATTATGTTGTTGCTCATTTTCATTATGTTTTATCAATAGGAGCGGTTTTTGCTATTTTTGCAGGTTTCTATTATTGATTTTCTCTTTTTACTGGTAGGATTTTAAATCTCAAAATAGTTAAAATTCATTTTTTTACTATATTTTTTGGTGTGAATTTAACATTTTTTCCTCAGCACTTTTTAGGTCTAATGGGAATACCACGACGTTATATTGATTATCCAGATGTTTTTACAAACTGAAATTTGGTATCAAGTTTTGGTTCTATGATTACTGCAGTTAGAGTGGTACTTTTTGTTTTTATAGTATCATCAAGATTATCTAAAAAAGAATTAATTTTGTTCTTTTATTCTTTGAGTACGAGTATTGAATGAATATTAGGTAACCCTCCTAATTATCACTACATAAAATCTTCTCCTAGTCTTACAAATTAATTCATTAATCTAGGTTTAGGGAAAATCCCTTTCTTTAATTCGACAAATTAAAATTTTGTATAAAATAAAACCTATGAGAGTATTTATAGTTTAATTAAAAATTTTGATCTTGTAAATCAAAGACATAGATTTTAAATACAAATATGAAAACTAGGTTTTTTTCTTTCCATGTAGTTTCTCCTAGACCTTGACCTTTATACATGTCTTGTTCTAGTTTTTGTTTATTGTCGACGATTCTCCTTTCAATTAATTTAGTTCCTTATTTTATTCTTAATTTAGTTTTAAGTTTAACATTTTTTTTTTTGACTTTTTATGGTTGAATACGAGATGTTTGCTATGAAGGGTTTTTGGAAGGAGAACATACAATAGATGTTCAGAAAGGATTAAAAATAGGAATGGTTATATTTATTACTTCGGAGGTAATATTTTTTTTTTCCTTTTTCTGGAGAATTTTTTACTATTCCCTTTCCCCTAGAAGGGAAATTTATTCTTGACCTCCTGTAGGTTTGATAATGGTTAATCCTTTAGAAATACCTTTGTTAATTACTTTGGTTTTATTAAGGTCAGGTATTTCTATTACTTGAAGACATCATTCTATATTAGAGAATAACAAAACATCAGCTTCTTTTTCTCTTTTTTTTACTATTTTTTTAGGATTAGGTTTTTCTGTTTTACAAGTTAAAGAATACATTGATTGTAGATTCACAATTGCTGATAGAGTTTTTGGATCAATTTTTTACCTTTCTACAGGATTTCACGGTTTTCATATAATTTTAGGGACATCGATATTGATCGTTTGTTATTTACGGATAACGTTAAATCATTTTTCTAAAATTCACCACGTAGGCTATGAAGCGTCTGTTTGATATTGACATTTTGTTGACGTAGTTTGATTATTTTTATATATCTGCATGTATTGATGAAGAAGATAAATATTATAATCTTTTTATTTTAATATTCAAAAAAAAAAAGTTTTTTTAATTTTGAGTAATTTGAGAAAAATAAATTTTTTATAACCGAGAGGGTTAAAGAATTATGGATAAAGTATCTTTGGTACCTTTAGCATCATGGTGGATAAAATAGAAATTTTTATTATTTATTCCCGAATTGAAAAGATTTACACTTAATTTTAAGTTTATGTTTCAGTATAATTTATAATTTAGGTGTGGAAGCTAAAAGTTATGCGGTTTTCAAGATATCTGGTTTTTTTGGAAATAGATTTAATCTATAAAAATGTATCTTTTAGTTTTAATAACATTTTTTAATTTTTAAGGAGTTAAGTTCTTAAAAAAATTATAATAGATTTAAAATTAAAGTTTTTTATTTAAAATTGAATTTATTTTTATTTAATTTTTTACAAAAAAATGATTGTTAATATAAATTTTATCATTTATTATTATTCAATGAGTATTATTATTTTTAAAAATCGAAGTTTAAGAACTCGGCAAAAGTTTTTCTGACTGTTTATCAAAAACATAGCTTATTTATAAAATTTTAGGTAAGGCCTGCTCACTGAATATTTTAAAGAGCTGCAGTATACTGACTGTGCAAAGGTAGCAAAATAAATAGTACTTTAATTGAGTACTGGAATGAATGGCTAAACAAGAAAAAGACTTTTTTAATTTTGTTTAATGAAGTTAAATTTCAAGTGCAAATGCTTGAATGTTTGTGAAAGACAAGAAGACCCTATAGATCTTTACTGGAAAGTAAATTTATTAAATAACCAGTTTTGTTGGGGTAACAAAAAAATAAACTTAATTTTTTTTTAATAGAACTATAATAAAAGGAGGTTTGATCTTCATTTTGAAATCATAAAATAAAGTTACCTTAGGGATAACAGCGTGCTATAGAAGTGAAAGTTCCTATTTCACTTTAATTTCACGACCTCGATGTTGAATTAAGATTACATTAGAGAGCAGATGCCCTAATTTGTTAGTCTGTTCGACTATTAAAATCTTACATGATTTGAGTTCAGACCGACGTGAGTCAGGTCAGATTCTATCTTCACATTAAAGTTTTTCATTTGTACGAAAGGATCGTGAAATTTTTAGTAAGTTTATAAAAATAAATTTTGTAATGGTTGATTTATTAATAATTTTAGTTTTTTTCCATACATATATTGTAGAAATGAAATTTATATAAATTTTCAAAAGTTATAGTGACTAACTAAGTCTGGATAAGTATGTGCCAGCATCTGCGGTCAAACATACGGATTAAGTTAATGAAAAAAGTCTATTTTACATAAATCATGATTTTTGAAAAAATGGTCAATTTTACCCGGTAAAATGTGAAGTAATTGATTATTGTATTTAAAGATTGTGATAGAACCTTCTTATAAGACCAGGATTGGATACCCTGTTATGAAGGTTGGAATAGATAATAGATTAGTAGAACTAACGAAATTTAAATTACATGGCAGTTAGAATTTCTTTTCAGAGGAACATGTTTATTAAATTGATAGTACCGAAGATCACACTTTTCTTGGAGGTAGTCACCCTTCCCACCGCCGTTCAAATTGGGGTTTAAAGGCCTTTCTTTAATAGATATCTGCTTAGACTATCAAAGAAATCAGGTAAAGGTGAAGGAAATGGAAAAGGTTAAATGTGTTACACGTTCTGTGAAAATGGATTTAGGTTCAAAAACCTAAAGGAAAATGAATTTGAGAGTAATATATCTTTATAATAGTATTATGAATTAGATCTTTCTTTTGAACAAATCGCCCGTCACTTCCTAATCATAATGGGAATAAGTCGAAACATGGTGAAAATACCGGAAGGTGTTTTCATTTTTCTGATAGGATTCATTACGAGTCCATAAATGAATTTTAAATTCATTGCACTAATCTGCCATATCAGAATTTTTTGTTTCTCTAAAATAAGGAGAATTTAATCTCTTTTTAAGCTTTCAAAGCAAACGTATAATAATACTTCTTATTCTTTAAAAGGTTTTATAGTTTAATTAAAACTTCTAGATTGCAAATCTAGTAATACCATAGGTTAAAACCTTAGTTTAATAAAGTGACCGATAAAGGTAGAAAACTGTAAATTTTCTTATGAGAACTAGTCTCCTTTATTAATTTTAAGGCTTAGTTTATTAAAGAACATTTTACTTACAATAAGAAAGAACAGCATAAGTGTTAGCCTTAATAAAAGAATTTTAAGTTAGATAAACTTTTATCGTTCAAAGATAACATCATCCTAAAGATAAGTTCTGTTTATTGTGGATTAAAAAGAATACACTAGGTGAATCCAAGCATGTTTTTTTTATATATGTTGTTTAGTTTATTATTAAGACTGTTATTATTATTTGTAAGATTATTTTTTATAGAAAATATTTTCAACGAAAGAAGAGAAAGTCCATTTGAATGTGGTTTTGAACCTATTTCTTTTTCTCGAGTACCATTTTCTATCCAATTTTTTTCTATTAGTATTATTTTTTTGGTATTTGACTTGGAAGTTACTATTATTGTGCCTTTGTTGATGATACACAAGAGAGTTACACTATTGTTTAATATAAGTTTAATTAATTTAGTACTAATTTTAGGCCTTCTGGTAGAGTGGAATGATGGTTCTTTAGAGTGAGTTACATAAAATTCTATATAGTTAGATAAATAATTATTGTAGTTTCGACCTACAACTAGGTAGGTAATGCCTACTCTAACTAA